GACTATTTGCAGGGGTGGAAACTGCAGCGGTTAAGAAATTACAACCTTCCAAATAGGAACTAGCCAATCCATGAGTATACCATGAAGTTACAAAAGTTGTGCCTGTAAACCAACCTCCTAAAGCAAAATAAGCACAAGGAAAGAGCAATAGGCCAGACCATCCTACAAAAACAAAGCGGTCCCTTCGTAACCAGTCATCCATAATATCAAATAGATCATTTTCTTCTTTGGCAAATCTACCAAGGGCTATAGTCATAGTGATCCTCCTATTCAATTACTTCAACCATTTCCGAACACCTCATATTTTTAGGCATAAGCATAGTATCGATTATCTATGGACGATTTCTCCTTGAATGCTTCTTTTGCACTGGGTTTCGAAGATACAAATTCTTTTCTTCTATTTATTAGGCTACAAACCAACCTAGGTAAATCCATGAGCTTGATTGGATATTAGTCCTTATTTATACTATATGGAATCCTGAATTGTCCTATGACTCATATTTTAGAATATTTCTTTTTATTTGAATGGGTTAAACAAAAAAAAACCAAAAATTTTTTATTTTCCTACCATTAAATAAAATAGGAAATAATAATAGATTTGAAATAAAAGTCCTCCCTTTTCTCGTATTCATTCTCTATTGTATTCGCCAAAGAACAAAACAATATTGATTGGATCTTGAAATGAAGATAAGGAAATATATTGAAAATGGATTTTCGAATTGAAATTGAATATGTAGCGGAAAAGAATAACGATTTCTTCTTATGAAATAAATAGCCAGGAATAAGAATAGAAAATTGTCAATATCAAAAATTCTGACTTTGCCGTGGTCTAAGGAAAAAAATGCGCTTGTGCTTATACAATTTCATCTATTATCAAATTTATATATCATAATAGTTAATATAGTCATCATTCAATGGGTTAGGTCCACCTAATTTTTTTTTTTTTATTTCCAATTAGATAGCAGCTTTTATAAGAAAAATGTAGAAATCCAAATACTTTGTTGATTTAAAAATAAATTCTCAATTTCTATATTTCTAATATTATAAAAAATTTCTGTTATATCCCACAAAGTAAGAATTATGAAAGATGAAGACGATTTTCTACATAACTCTGAAACGCTTGTCAAAATTATTATAGCGTATATCTTATATTATATATTGTCAATCTTAATTTAAAAAGATAAATTGGTATTCTACCAACTGAAGCCCTTGTAAGAAATATTCAAACATATATCTTATAGATTGTCAAACTAATAGATAAATTTATCGGTCACCATCATAGTAGGTAGCTATCTATTGCCCTGGATCCACTAATTTTATTAATGGCGAACGGTTTTTTATATTAGCAGCAGTAACATGTTTAGGACCTCGTCGGATACAAATGGATGCTTCGACTGTACAATTAAAAAACCCCCTTCAAATAATTTATTCCAAATTCCTACATATTAAATTTATACATTCATATACACCAAATATAATACCGAATTGATAAAGCAACTGGTTGTTGTAAAATCTGGCAGGCGTAATCTGTATCCCCAGATTTTAGTTTTAACCGCGACAGAATGAATCTACTGTAGATTAGGCATGCAATTTTTGTATTAGACTCAAAAAACGAAAAGTTCAATTTATGTTTTTCCAATATTTATTACAATTATATATTAATTAAAAAATTTGGATTTTGAAAGCTTAACTAATCTATTCTTAACTAATCTATTTTGGAATAAGTTGTTATTAATATTGTTTTCTTCTTTTTACAAGATATTATTATATAACAATGTTACATGATTGAAGATTCAATTCAAATTAAAATATTATTTCAAAAACTTAGAAAATGATTTTATTTATTTTCTTTATTTCTATAGTACGAAGTACTTTTTTTCGAATGTTTGTTTAGATCGAATTTTCTTTCTATTCCAATTTAGAAAAAGAAGATAATTTGTCACTTTTCTTTAGCACCAACTTATTTTCGTGGAATGGATCATAAGATACATAAATTATATTATAATCCATTCCACGAAATATAATTTATATATCTGAGGAAAATTTGCTTTCAAGTAACTATTCCCTAGATATCGACATCATAATATTTTACAATTTAAAAAAGACCTAAAGTTAAGGACTTATCAATAGGTAATGTGGCTCCAATACCTAACCAAAGAGCTACTGTGGTGCCAATCAAAAAAACCGTTGTAGCTACTGGGCGACGAAATGGATTTTGGAATTTATTAACATTTTCTAAGAAGGGTACTGTCAATAATCCCGCTGGTACTGAAACCATTAAAAGAACACCCAATAACTTATTGGGTACTGTACGAAGTATTTGAAATACGGGGAAGAAGTACCATTCAGGTAATATTTCCAAAGGAGTTGCAAATGGGTCCGCCGGTTCGCCAATCATTGATGGTTCTAGAACAGCTAAACCTACATTACATGCAATAGTACCCAGAATAACTACTGGAAAAATATATAAAAGATCATTGGGCCACGCGGGTTCTCCATAATAATTATGTCCCATCCCTTTAGCCAATTTAGCTCTTAACACAGGATCATTCAAGTCGGGTTTCTTTGTTATTAGGATAGGTGAATTCTTGTGTATGGATCCATCCCCCGAAGGAACCGGACATGATAATTTTTCATCATCCGGCTCGAGCAAGAATCAACGGAATAAGAAAAAAACCAATATGAAATGTCTATTAATATGAAATGTCTATTATATATATTAATATATATAATCATGACTCTATGATAAGAAAATATGGATCCGATGGTATTTTTCGGTACAACTAGAAATTGCAACGAATTCTATTTTGTTTTGATTAACTAAATGCTCACTATCCAAGTAGGCTTAAAAATTGATCATGATCAAGTGCTTTTTGGATTGTCTTATGTCTTTGGATTGGTGTTTATCGATCAAATATCTTTCTTTTTTCCATACAAAGTATTTAACTTGTTACTAATAAAGTTTCACCTATGTTCTTCCTTAGATCCCTTCTTTCACTCCGATAGTATCATAGATAGAAATCAATGCAAAGGAAATGAATGCATTTTCACACTATAATCAAAAAAATAGGTAGAATAGATTCAATTCAGTAAGTGAAATAAATACAAGATTCAATCATAATATATCATTTTATTCTATTCTCCAGATCTTACGGACCCTGTTCATGGATGATATTATTTGGGTATGATCATAGAAATTATTCTCATTAAACGAATCGGCCTATCTTCTGCTACATAGAGAGTTTACGTTTTGGCTGGATGCGGAGACACATTTGGTCTTTAATTACAACGTGGCAGATAAAATCATATATCTACATGGCCAAATCAATAGTTCAAGTCATACACTCCCATAATCTATTTTCTGTTCGTAAAATCCACTTCAACGAGTCGTATCAAATAGAAAATATAAGACTTCGGAGTTGAAGAGAAGTATCCAAATAACATATGTAATTTTTTCAAAAATCCATATTTTCTAGCAATAAAATAGGATTGTCCTCCCCGATATGATATATTCTATATTACAAATATTTATAATATGTTTTCTTTATAAAGGACCCGAAATACCTTGCTTACGTATCATTAGAAAGTGCATTAACATAAATACAGCAGTAAGAAGAGGCAATACAAAAGTATGTAAACTATAAAAACGAGTCAAAGTAGATTGACCCACACTAGCACTTCCACGTAGTAACTCGACTAAAGGTGATCCTATTACAGGAATAGCTTCAGGTACGCCAGTCACAATTTTGACTGCCCAATAACCAATTTGGTCCCAAGGTAAAGAGTAACCAGTTACACCAAAAGATGTTGTTAATACAGCCAAAACCACACCTGTAACCCAAGTCAATTCGCGGGGTTTTTTAAATCCACCAGTCAGATACACACGAAATACGTGTAGGATCATCATTAGAACCATCATACTTGCTGACCATCGATGAACCGATCGGATTAACCAGCCAAAGTTGACCTCAGTCATTATATATTGAACAGAGGAAAAAGCTTCTGTAACAGTAGGACGGTAATAAAAAGTCATAGCAAAACCTGTAGCTACTTGTACTAGAAAACAAGTAAGTGTGATCCCCCCCAAACAATAAAATATGTTAACATGAGGAGGGACGTATTTACTCGTTATATCATCTGCAATCGCCTGAATCTCAAGACGTTCCTCAAACCAATCATATACTTTATTGAGATAGGTAACCCCGGGAGAGGATATTCCCCCTCTCAGAACCGTATATGAAAATTTCATTTCATACGGCTCAAGCCGAAACACACAAAAATTTCTTTCAACGGATATATGTGAAAACTTCATTAAACACTTGATTGAGTTTAACATATTCATAAAAATCCGGAATTTCATCTTTGTGATGATAATGCCAAAAAATATCAAGTTAGCTCATCTCTCTTTCTTTTGATCATTACAGGCTTCTTGAATCTTCTCTCCCCTATTTTACATTTTGATTTTTGATTTCTTTTTTTCTGTCCATAATTGAAATTTCTTCTTTTTTACTAATTGGTAGGAATTTTCTTGTTGAGACCCTATGATGAATCACTTAAAATCTCAGATTCATACTAGAACCACGATGATTTATTCTCAAGCTAAAGTAAAAGGTTCTTTGAGATAACAACCCTCTAATTCATCACTTTTTTAAAAAATGGATATAATGACTTGACTCAAAAAAATATATAAGTTCTCCTTCGATCAAAACAAATCTAAAGGAAAAGGAATAGAATTTATTGAATTTAAGAAATATATATATATTTCTATTGATTTCCATTTTTTTTTAGTCCAGTTACGAAGTCTGAATAGTAGGTATGAATCATAATTCCAATATTTCTTTTCTTGATCTATTCTATTTATTTCGTGCTCCAGATATTAGAATGAATGTCTGACGAGGTAGAATCATCTTTTTAGAGATAACAGACCTATTCTATAATATTTTCATAAGATCCATTCTAACAAGTCACACACTCATTTTCCATAAATACCGGAACAAATTAATTCCACGATCAAACTACCAAAATTGTTAGAAATGCAAATATCAAGTTTAAGCCATTTTTTCTTTAATGAAAAGACTAAAACTTCATAAGTCTTACAAAACTAATTACTGGAGATTCCATCCAATAAAATGGAAGAATTATAAATTTCCAAAATAATAGATAAGAATATGGCAAATAATGCCATTGCAACTCCCATAAGTGGTGTAGTACCCCAACCCGGGGCTACTTTACCATATTCTGAATTCAAAGGTTTCAATAAATCTCCTACAGGAGTCCGTCTTGGCCCAGATCTAGAACTATCTTCAATGATTTGTGTAGCCATAAATCCTATTCTATTTAATGATGATTGGTTAAAATCTGTTGACTTTGTATACTATTCTGTTGTAGTTGTAAATAAACGATCTTATAGAGAGTTAGTAAGATTCATTCTTTCTGATATTTTAATTTTTTTTTTAATGGAAACAGCAACCCTAGTCACCATCTTTATATCAGGTTTACTTGTAAGCTTTACTGGGTACGCCTTATATACCGCTTTTGGGCAACCCTCTCAACAACTAAGAGATCCATTTGAAGAACATGGGGACTAATTGAAGTAATGAGACTACCCTATTGGGAGACTCATTACTTCAAATTGAATTATTTCAAAAAATCATTTCATTTTTTTATTTTAGTTAAAACCTTAGGTGGTTCTCGAAAAAAGATAGCAAAAAAAATGATCCCTAAAGTCGAGACTAAAAGGAATGTATAAACCAATGCTTCCATAGATTTGATCGTGGTTTACAATTATATATAGCTTTCACACCTATTTAATCGATATCTTTTACCATATAAATAAAAATAGTCAAAAAAAAAAAAAAGATGGTAATATTTTTTCTACCTCATGAAAAAAAAAAGAGAAGCAAAAGATACTACAATAATGTTTTATCAGACTATTTGTCTTTTTGTAGTTGAATCTCCCAATTTTTGGAATGTTCCGAATTCTACTTGAGCATCCAAATCCGGATCAATACCAGCAAAAACATCTCTGAACAAGGTTCTAGCACCATGCCAAATATGTCCGAAAAAGAATAGCAAAGCAAACGTAGCATGTCCAAAAGTGAACCAACCCCTTGGACTACTACGAAAAACACCGTCGGATTTTAAAGTAGCCCGATCTAATTCAAAAATCTCACCTAATTGGGCACGTCTAGCATATTTTTTCACGGTAGTAGGATCTGAATAACTTACTCCATTAAGTTCACCACCATAGAACTCAACACTGACACCTACTTGTTCAACACTATATTTCGATTCTGCCCTTCTAAAAGGAACATCAGCTCTCACAATTCCGTCTTCATCTACCAAAACTACCGGAAATGTTTCAAAAAAAGTAGGCATACGACGTACAAAAAGCTCGCGACCTTCTTTATCTCGAAAGACAGGGTGTCCTAACCATCCAACAGCTATCCCATCCCCGTTGTCCATTGAACCTGCTCTGAATAACCCCCCTTTTGCCGGATTATTACCAATGTAATCATAAAAAGCTAATTTTTCAGGAATTTTAGACCAAGATTCCGATAAACTAAGATTTTCGGCTAGCCCGGCGCTAACTCTTCGATATATTTCTTGCTGAAAGTATCCCTGGTCCCATTGATAACGAGTAGGACCAAATAATTCGATTGGGGTAGTTGCTGAACCATACCACATAGTTCCTGCAACAACAAAAGCTGCAAAAAAAACAGCAGCGATACTACTAGAAAGGACAGTTTCAATATTACCCATACGTAATCCTTTGTATAGACGTTGAGGCGGGCGGACACTCAGATGGAATAAGCCTGCTAATATACCCAATGTACCCGCTGCAATATGATGAGAGGCTATTCCTCCTGGAGCAAAAGGATCAAAACCTTCTGCACCCCAAACTGGATTTACAGCTTGTACTTTTCCAGTTAGTCCATAAGGATCGGACACCCATATTCCCGGACCGTACAAACCTGTTACATGAAATGCACCAAAGCCAAAGCAAGCCACCCCGGAGAGGAATAAATGAATTCCAAAGATCTTGGGTAAATCCAAGGAAGGTTTTCCTGTACGTTCATCACAGAATACTTCTAGGTCCCAATATACCCAATGCCAGATAGCTGCCAAGAAGCACAAACCAGAAAACACTATATGTGCCGCTGCAACACCTTCATAACTCCAAATACCCGGATTTGTTAAATTTCCTCCTGAAATACTCCAACCGCCCCACGAATTGGTTATTCCTAAACGAGTCATGAAAGGTATAACAAACATGCCTTGCCTCCACATTGGATCCAAAATGGGGTCAGAAGGATCAAAAACTGCTAATTCATATAAAGCCATTGAACCGGCCCAACCAGCAACTAGAGCTGTGTGCATTATATGAACAGAAAGCAATCGACCGGGATCATTCAATACGACAGTATGAACACGATACCAAGGCAAACCCATGGAAATACCCCTTTATAAAAGAGAAATAGAGACTATGTCGCTTTATTTTCTCGCATTATTTTACATTCAATAAGAGGGATCTATACTGTGTAGCTAAATTCTTTTTTCAGTAGATTCTGTATCAGAAAGAATCAATATTGATTTCATTGAAAATAACGGAAGAACTCTGTTCATAAGAACAAAGAGAAGCAGATCTATTCTATACCCTCTAAGTGCCAATACGCAATGGGAAGATTTATTCCAAATTAATGAATGGATACATTCAAATAATAAATTCCGTCGTTCCCATTTTTTCTTTATTTATTCTGTTTTACTTTCCACTCTATGTATCAAATACAATAAAAATAAAAAAAGGAATGAAGACAAGAGATCTTGGATTTTCAAATTCCCTATTCAATCAAGTACAATATTTGACATTTAGAATTTAGAGATGCAATTGATTTATGACTATAGGAATTTTAAAGATACCTATGAATTCTCCGGAAACCGACAAAACTGTTTGGGTTGACATTTATGAAGATCTTTATATAGAACCATTTTTTATTATCTGAATTATTCATTAAGAGCACCACCGCAACTCACATCAATGCTCTCTTTTTATTACTGGGTGAAGACGATAATGATATTTTGTTGGTTAAAAAATCTCCGAGTGAAAATCTGGAATAGCCATTTATGATACTATCAAATCGTTGAGATCTAATGTTTTGAATTTCTTGCATTTTTATTTAAAGGCATTATATTGCGTAAAAAAACAAAAAAGCCCAATTTAAGTAGAAGCAAAACTCTGGTCTTCATATATTATTTTATTACTTATCACTTTTTTTATTATCGAACTACCTTTAAACTTTAAGGCAAGAAATTCAATTTCTTATTTGAATTCATGACTTACGTCTTACCGTAGCATTACTCTATCACTGAGTTAAAAGGGCACATGAATTCGATTAGTGAATTAGCAATTTCCATTTCCCATTAACAATGGATTCTATAATCCATTAAGCGGAGGAAATACTGTTATTAAGAAGCAAAAAGTGGATGGTCTGAGAGAAAGAACGGACTAAAAGGGTCAGCTACCTAGCTAACTTTCCTAATTCAATAGCGTTACTGTATAGGTAACTCTTGGTGTAAAAAGGGCTATTACTTGGTAAAGCCAAAGAACATGATTTTGATGTTATCTTGATTCTATTTTTTTCATATTTATTCGACAAATGATCTATTTATATACAATAATGAATATATAGCGGGTATAGTTTAGTGGTAAAAGTGTGATTCGTTCTAGTTTTTAACCTAAATAGTTAAAGGGTCCTTCAGTTTTTTTTCATACTCCAATAAAAAAACTTTTTCTATTTATAAAAAAGGTTTCATCCTTTTCCTCTTAATAGAATATTTGAGGAAAAATAAAAATTATCATGATTTGTATCCAAAAGCTAATAGAATTTTTAAAATTAAAAAGATTAGATTATGGATATAAACCCGTGAAGCATAATTTTGTGAATTGGATTGAACTCTTCCAATTTTTCAAAGTATAAGGATCTATAGATGAAGATTTCAAAGTGGATTTCCAATCGTAACTAGATCTTCTTGTATTCAAAAATACAAAATTAATTGAAGCAAATTAGCTAAAAAACGAGAATTCTAGTTTGCTAGAACCATCAGCATATTGTTTCAGCTCGGTGGAAAGCAAATTCTTTTCCTTAAAGGATCCTACAAGTAAAAATAGAGAACGAAGTAACTAGACTAAGGGGATTTTCTAAAATCTCCTTTCTCGAGAAGGATCATCTAAAAAGCAGATAACTTTGAATACATTCAAACAGAAAAGCTGACATAGATGTTATGGATCTAATATATTTCAATAAGAATACGATAATCTTCCATAAAGGAGCCGAATGAAACAAAAATTTCATGTTCGGTTTTGAATTAGAGATGTTTAAAATGATGAACCAACGTCGACTATAACCCCTAGCCTTCCAAGCTAACGATGCGGGTTCGATTCCCGCTACCCGCTTATTTCTCTATTATATATGTATATTATATATTTATTATTATATATGTATATATGCATCCTAAATTTTAATATATACTATCTTTTCCTTCGCTGAACTCCAAATTATAGAATCCTTTTTTCTTTTATCTGAATAAAAAAAAATATAAAAAAAAGGAAAATAGCCATGAAAAGCGTCCATTGTCTAATGGATAGGACAGAGGTCTTCTAAGCCTTTGGTATAGGTTCAAATCCTATTGGACGCAATTTTTTTTCATCTATTTTTATTATTTTATTAAGATTATACTAAGAAAATCTTTTGGAATGCATTAAATGACCAGTATTTCTCCAATATTCCTTTGATACTAAAGAATAAATGTATGTTTGTTCCTAAACTACAAAGAGTTTGAGCTTTTCCTGAATAGCTTCCTTCAAAAGAACTTCTGCTTCCTCGTTAAATACCTTGGTAGAAGATATAATTTCTTGGAATTTAGGTTTTTTATCTTTTAAGTAGCTACATAATTGTTTAAGAAAATCTTTTACTTGCCCAATTTCTAAGGCATCAAGATA